TAGAACCATCAATGATTGGTGAACCGGCGGATCCATTTGCAACTCCTTTGGAAATATTACCCGAATGGTACTTCTTTCCCGTATTTCAAATACTTCGCACAGTACCCAATAAGTTATTGGGTGTTCTTTTAATGGTTTCAGTACCAACAGGATTATTGACAGTACCTTTTTTGGAGAATGTTAATAAATTCCAAAATCCATTTCGTCGTCCAGTAGCTACAACAGTCTTTTTGATCGGTACCGCAGTAGCTCTTTGGTTAGGTATAGGGGCAACGTTACCTATTGATAAATCTCTAACTTTAGGTCTTTTTCAAATTGATTCAACCGCGAAATACCACGATGTAGGTATCTAGGGAATAGTCGCTTCTAAAGTGAATCCTCCCTAGATACATGAATTTGATTATGATCTATTTCACGAAAATATGTATCGCGTGTCGAAGATCAAAAAGAAAGTTTTTTCTTTAGAATCTTTATAAAAAAAAAAAAAATATTAAATAATTCTAAAAGATTTAAAATTAAAACTTATTCTTAGGTAAATTTATTGCGAAATGCTTCTGTAGAGTGTCCAATATCTGTTTTACATCTTTTGCGTGAAAATATTCAATTCTCATAAGATCCTCTTGACTGTTACTCAAAAGGTCCAATAATGTATGTATATTGGACCTTTTGAGACAATTATAGGTCCTGGGGGATAGTTCTGATTGGTCAATAAAAATACATTTCAATGGAATTCCTTTTTTGTTTTTCTTTAGATTAGTTAACCCGTTTTGAAAGGTAAAAGGGGGTGGAGTAAACCTTTTTTTATTTTCCTTGAAATGAATGCCCCCTTCCTCCGCGTGTATAAAAGGAATAAATAAATCAATCAAATTACGAGAAGCTTCATAAAGCGCTTCCTTAGGAGTTAAACTTCCATTCGTCCATATTTCTAGAAAAAGTATTTCTTGTTTTTCATTTCCATTCCCATAAGAATGAATACTATGATTCGCATTTCGGACAGGCATGGATACAGCATCTATAGGATAACTTCCATCTTGAGAGTTATTTGTGGGGTTCATACGGTATCCGCGATCTCTCTTGATTTGTAATCCAATACGCAAATCAATTGGTTCCGTCAGGTTAGCTATATGCTGTGTTGCGTCAACTATTTCCACGGAAGGTGGTGAGATGATATCTTGAGCGGTTACATATCTGGGACCCCTAACACAAATGGATGCGTCTCTAACTCCATACAGATTACTTCTCAATACAATTTCTTTCAAATTTCTTAAAATTTCGTGTATCGATTCCTCAATACCTACTATCGTAGAATATTCATGCGGCACCTTCTCAGATTTTGCACGTGTGATACATGTTCCTTCTATTTCTCCAAGTAAAGCCCTTCGCATGCCAATACCTATAGTATCGGCTTGCCCTTTCATGAGTGGGGACAGAATGAAACGACCATAATAAAGACGCTTACTGTCAACTCTTGATTCAACACATTTCCACTGTAGTGTTCGAGTGGATCCTGCTATTTCCTCTCGAACCATACTAATATTATTATTTTATTAGATCATTGAATCATTTATTTCTCTTGAAATCCATTTAATTCTTATTTTTACACACGTCTTTTTTTAGGAGGCCGACATCCATTATGTGGCATAGGTGTTACATCACGTACGAAACTTAAAAGTATACCGCTTCTACGAATGGCCCGTAATGCTGCGTCTCTTCCGAGACCGGGACCTTTTATCATAACTTCTGCTCGTTGCATACCCTGATCCACTACGGTACGAATAGCATTTAAAGTGGCGGCTTGAGCAGCATAGGGTGTCCCTCTTCTTGTGCCTTTGAATCCAGAAGTACCGGCGGAGGCCCAAGAAACCACTCGACCTCGTACATCTGTAACAGTTACAATGGTATTGTTGAAACTCGCTTGAACATGAATAATTCCTTTTGGTATTCTACGTCCACTCTTACGTGAACCAATACGCCCATTCCTACGCGAACCAATTCTTGGTATAGGTTTTGCCATATTTTATCATCTCATAAATATGAATCAGAAATATATAGAAAGATATGGAGATATCCATTTCATGTTAAAACGGATCCTTTATTTTTACATGGGCCTTCCTTGAGAAACTTTAGAAAGATTATCCTTGTCTCTGTTTATGTCTCGAATTGGAACAAATCACTATAATTCGTCCGCGCCTACGGATCAGTCGACATTTTTCACAAATTTTACGAACAGAAGTCCTTATTTTCATATTTATCACTCCTTACCTTAATTGGGAATTTATTCTTTGGAAGAAAATAAGTCTCTTGTATTTTTTAGCTTCGAATTGTATCTCCCATAAAAGGAATGTTTTCAAAAATCATCTATCTAATCGTTCGAATCTTTGTTGCGAAGTCTATAAATTATACGCCCCCGGGTTGAATCATACCTACTTATTTCGATTTTGACTCTATCCCCCGGCAGTATTCGTATCAAACTGCGTCGGATCCTCCCTGAAATATAACC